ATGTTGATCATTTAGTCGGCGACAGATACATTCGGAATTTCATATCTGATGACACTTTTTTCGTTAGGGATAGTAATAGGGACAGTTATTCCATATATTTTGATATTGAAAATAAAAATTTTGAGATTGACAACAACCGTTCTTTTCTAAGTGAACTAAAAAGTTCTTTTTATAGTTATCAGACTTCTAGTTATATGAATAATGCACCCCAAAGTGACGATACTCGCCACGATCATTACATGTATGATACTAATTCTCATTATAGTTGGAATAATCACATTAATAGTTGTATTGACAGTTATCTTGGTTCTCAAATTTGTATTGATAGTTATATTTTAAGCAACAGTAACAATTACAGTGACAGCTACATTTATAGTTACATTTGTGGCGAAAGCGTAAATAGTAGTAAAAGCGAGAGTTCCAGTATAAAAACTAGCACAGATGATAGTGATTTTAGTATAAGTTCTAATAATTTAAATGTAACTCAAAAATACAGGCATTTGTGGATTCAATGCGAAAATTGTTATGGATTAAATTATAAGAAATTTTTAAAATCAAAAATGAATATTTGTGAACAATGTGGATGTCATTTGAAAATGAGTAGTTTTGATAGAATCGAACTTTCGATTGATCCCGGTACTTGGGATCCTATGAACGAAGACATGGTCTCTCTGGATCCCATTGAATTTCATTCGGAGGAGGAACCTTATAAAGATCGTATTGATTCTTATCAAAAAAATACAGGATTAACTGAGGCTGTTCAAACAGGCACAGGTCAACTAAATGGTATTCCCGTAGCAATTGGTGTTATGGATTTTCAGTTTATGGGTGGTAGTATGGGATCTGTAGTGGGCGAAAAAATCACACGTTTGGCCGAGTATGCTACCAATCAATTTTTACCTCTTATTCTAGTGTGTGCTTCCGGAGGAGCACGCATGCAAGAAGGAAGCTTGAGCCTGATGCAAATGGCTAAAATATCTTCCGCTTTATATGATTATCAATTAAATAAAAAGTTATTTTATGTAGCAATCCTTACATCCCCTACCACAGGCGGGGTGACGGCTAGTTTTGGTATGTTGGGAGATATCATTATTGCCGAACCCAATGCTTATATTGCATTTGCAGGTAAAAGAGTAATTGAACAAACATTGAATAAGACAGTACCTGAGGATTCACAAGTGGCTGAATATTTATTCCATAAGGGCTTATTCGATCCAATCGTACCACGTAATCCTTTAAAGGGCGTTCTGAGTGAGTTATTTCGGCTACATGCTTTCTTTCCTTTGAATGAAAATTAGATTAGAGCCTTAGAGTCTTAATTTAATATTTAATAAGAGTATTAATTTAATAAAACTTAATAAATTTTTTTATGTGTGGTGATCAAGTAGTTATTTAATTTATAGGAATCAAAGTCAAAATCCGAAGAATGGATTTTGACTTTGGTAACATAAGATTGAATTGTAGAAAGAACCATCCGGATCGTTTTTTTATCGATATTCCTGGTTACTAATACTAACTAGGAAATCTCTATTAAACAAAAGAGTGAATTCTTTCAAAATAAAAGAGTGAATTCTTTCGCTTTCTTCCGTGGAATTAGTTAACAAGGTCTTGCATCTTTCTATATCTCCCGAAAATAATCCCCCACTAAGAATCCTTTTTGTTGGATCGTATTATAACGAATTCTTTAGGAGTTTTTAGGAAATACTTTAAAATTTTATTAAATTATGAAATTTATAAGACAAGAAAAGATAATAACTACTAATACGAATAGAAAAAGGGTGGATTATCGTATATATATATTTCATGTAGAAACATGTAGAAAGATGAATAGGTCCATTTATTTATATATTTATTTATTAATTAATATATTATTTATTAATAAATATATATTTTAATTAATATATATTTATTAAATTAATATAGATTTCTTAAAACATATACTTATAGACTCCCTATCCCTATTAAGTATATATATACTCACTTAGGTATACTTAGTATAATATAACAATTATATATGAATTATAAGATATCTTTATAACAATATAAGGATAAGGTTCAAATATAAAACAATAAATATAACAATAAATAACAGGTACAAATATTAAATCGAGGTACCCATTCTATGATAACTCTCAACAGTCTCCCCTCCATTTTTGTGCCTTTAGTGGGCTTAGTATTTCCGGCAATTGCAATGGCTTCTTTATCTCTTTATGTTCAAAAAAACAAGATTTTTTAGATACAACAAGGACAAATCTTATATATATATATATATATTTTTCAAGACTTACTTGGATCATAACACGGATATCTATTTAGTAAAATATGGTATAATATGCGGCTTCCTTCGGGCATAAACTCTTATGTATGTGTAAACATGATAAATGAATTATAACTATTTTCAAATAGATCGGGATCGGGGAGAATTTCTGAAATGTAAAGTCATCTATATGTATTAGGAAATCATATGAAAGGGATGTTATTATTTTAGTTTGGATCTAAGAAATTCGATGAATTATCCCTAAAGGTTCACATCATAATAGTGCTGGTTGATGAGAGTTACTTCGGAAACAAAAAAAAAGTAAAAAAAAAATTATTTTTGTTATTCTCCCAATTCCAATAAAATGCAACTAGGTCTAGTTAGAGTATGAGTTGGCGATCAGAACGTATATGGGTAGAACTTATAGCGGGGTCTCGAAAAACAAGTAATTTCTGTTGGGCCTTTATTCTTTTTTTAGGTTCATTAGGGTTTTTATTGGTTGGAACGTCCAGTTATTTTGGTAGGAATTTTATATCTTTATTTCCTTCTCAGCAAATAATTTTTTTTCCACAAGGTATCGTGATGTCTTTCTATGGGATCGCAGGTCTTTTTATTAGCTCCTATTTGTGGTGCACAATTTCGTGGAATGTAGGTAGTGGTTATGATCGATTCGATATAAAAGAGGGCATAGTGTGTATTTTTCGTTGGGGATTTCCTGGAAAAAATCGTCGCATATTCCTCCGATTCCTTATGAAAGACATTCAGTCCATCAGAATAGAAATTAAAGAGGGTATTTATGCTCGTCGTGTCCTTTATATGGAAATAAAAGGACAAGGAGCCATTCCCTTGACTCGTACTGATGAGAATTTTACTCCACGAGAGATTGAGCAAAAAGCTGCTGAATTGGCCTATTTCTTGCGTGTACCAATTGAAGTATTTTGAAAAAAGGAACTGAAGAATGAATACTTTGCAAGAGATAAAAAACTCAAGAATCATCTTTTTTTCTATAGCATAACTTAACTGAAGTTTCTTCAGAACGCTTACTCGAGCCAAAGCAAACGTATATGAAACAATTCTAAAACTAAATTGTTTATGTCCACAATTTTTTTTATGCGTATGTAAATCCACTTAACTCAATTCAGTAACAAATCTAAATGATAGATTCATCATATATCAAAACAAAACATTTCATCATAAAGTAAAGAATTTTTTTTTCTAAATATTTGATATTTTGATAGAACGGGAGTTCTTTCGTCTCGAAATCCGACTACTATTAATTTGAAGAGGGCTCTTTCTTATTCTATATTCTTTCTAAATTCAAGGACTAACCGCTGTACTGAATCACAAAAAAATCCGGAAATACATCGATGACTTGTAATAGAACTTATGCTTGATAGAAATATTAGTATCATATAGAGTCGACGAATGAGGTGCGTTCATTAAAAATTTTAAAATTCACAGACGAAAAAATGGCAAAAAAGAAAGTATTAATTTCCCTTCTATATCTTGCATCTATAGTATTTTTGCCTTGGTGGATCTCTCTCTCATTTAATAAAAGTCTGGAATCTTGGTTTACTAATTGGTGGAATACTAGGCAATCCGAAATTTTTTTGAATGATATTCAAGAAAAGAGTATTCTAAAAGAATTCATAGACTTAGAGGAACTCTTACGTTTGGACGAAATGATAAAGGAATACCCGGAAACACATTTACAAAAGCCTCGCATCGAAATCTACAAAGAAACGATCCAATTGATCAAGATGCACAACGAGGATCGCATCCATACAATTTTACACTTCTCGACAAATATAATCTGTTTCGGTATTCTAAGTGGTTATTCTATTCTAGGTAATGAAGAACTTGTTATTCTTAACTCTTGGTTTCAAGAATTCCTATACAACTTAAGCGACACAATAAAAGCTTTTTCTATTCTTTTATTAACTGATTTATGTATAGGATTCCATTCGCCCCACGGTTGGGAATTAATGATTGGCTCTGTCTACAAAGATTTTGGATTTGCTCATAATGATCAAATTATATCCGGTCTTGTTTCTACTTTTCCAGTCATTTTAGATACAATTTTTAAATATTGGATCTTTCGTTATTTAAATCGTGTATCTCCTTCACTTGTAGTGATTTATCATTCAATGAATGACTGAAAAGTGATCGAACGATCCAATTATAATATTTGTTACTTTGTACATAAGCAAAACATTCAAAATTGTACTTACTACCCATCCAAGGGATTCCTCCAATATTCCAGTAAAATTATTTATATTTAATATTTAAGTAAATAGCAAAATTATAGATAGGGAACTATACTAGCGACCTACCTAATTTTATTGTAGAAATTTTCGGGATCAATGATTGGACCATGCAAACTAAAAATACCTTTTCTTGGATAAAGAAAGAGATTACTCGATCCATTTCCGTATCGCTCATGATATATATACTAACCCAGGCACCCCTTTCAAATGCATATCCCATTTTTGCACAGCAGGGTTATGAAAATCCACGAGAAGCGACTGGCCGTATTGTATGTGCCAATTGCCATTTAGCTAATAAACCCGTGGATATCGAGGTTCCACAAGCGGTACTTCCTGATACTGTATTTGAAGCAGTTGTTCGAATTCCTTATGATCTGCAACTGAAACAAGTTCTTGCTAATGGTAAAAAAGGAGCTTTGAATGTCGGGGCTGTTCTTATTTTACCCGAGGGGTTTGAATTAGCCCCTCCCGATCGT